TTCCATTGCTTGCTTTCCAGTGTCATTAGAAAGAATCTTTGTCTTGTTTTCCATATTTTTCTTTTGAGTTTCCTATATTATACTATAGGATATAATATGAAAAAAGAAAGATGAATATTCAAAAAATATTCTATAGAATAATAAAAAAAAAACAATATATATTAAATAGGAAATCGAATCAAAATATCAAAAATATTTATATATAAATAATATATATAAATAATATTCAAAAAAAAATAATATTCAAAGAAATAGAAAAATTAGAAATATTCGTTTAGTAAAAAAAATTCAATTCGTAGCGTAATTAATATAATAAAATTTATAATAAAATTAAATATTTTTTTTTGAATATTATTTATTAAAAATAGAATAAATAATATTAATATAGAATAAAAATAATACTCTAAAGATGGAGGATTTGAAATGCGAGATCTAAAAACATATCTTTCTGTGGCACCGGTAGTAAGTACTCTATGGTTTGGGGTTTTGGCGGGTCTCTTGATAGAGATCAATCGTTTCTTCCCGGATGCATTGATATTTCCCTTTTTTTCATTCTAGATATTTTATTTTATTGGCACGGGAAAGGGTCAAGGAGATTATAGATCCAATTAAATAACTGTAATTTATTCCCTCTTCTTTATTTCTATTTCTTTTTTTTTTTAGAATTAGATAAAATAAATTAGAAAAGATAAAGAATAAAGGTGAATTCGGCCTCAGTGAAACTCGGAATCTAGTTCATGCTTCAATGGAATTGAATTAAAAATTCAATTCCATTTCTATATATAATAAATAGAGTGAGACCAGAAATCCAAATAGAATAGCTAGGGAGGGCTCAACAATATCATACAAGATACTTAAATGAAAAATGAAAACTAAAATACTGTACTGCGATTCGAAACTAAATATAGTTCGAAATCATTCTATTACTTTATTATTACCGTATTATGGAACGAAATCTTTCATAATTTGATTTCGAATTATGAACTTCTTATATATATTTTCGTTCCTTTCTTCTTCGCTTCAAATCCGAAAATATAAGAGTTTAGTGAATTAAAAACCCAAAGGAGGTTTCATGGCCAAGGGTAAAGATATCCGAGTAATTATTATTTTGACATGTACCAGTTGTGATCAAAAGAGTGTTAATAAGGAATCAAAGGGTATTTCCAGATATATTACTCAAAAGAATCGACACAATACGCCTAGTCGATTAGAATTGAGAAAATTCTGTCCCTGTTGTTGCAAACATATGATTCACGCAGAAATAAAGAAATAGAGAAAATTGATCGCTAGTGTGTTAACTTTCCAACCAAGGAACATAACATGTAAAATGATCTATTTTTCATATATATAAATTCTATAAATTAGAATTCTAATTTAGAATTAAATTATATACGTCATATACATATATCATTCTAGAATATATATATATATTTCATTTTATAACAACATATTTATATATAAGAAAGAAAGTAAGAATAGAAAAAAACAATTTTTTTTTAAATGCTATTTTTGGAATAGGAATAAACAAACTATGGATAAATCTAAACGACTCTTTCTGAAATCCAAGAAATCTTTTCGTAGGCGTTTGCCCCCGATCCAATCGAGGGACCGAATTGATTATAAAAACATGGGTTTAATTAGTCGATTTATTAGTGAACAGGGAAAAATATTATCTAGACGCGTGAATAGATTGACCTTAAAACAACAACGATTAGTTACGATTGCTATAAAACAAGCTCGTATTTTGTCTTTGTTACCCTTTCTTAATAATGAAAAACAATTTGAAAAAAGCGAGTCGACCGCTAGAACTACTACTACTTTCAAAAAAAAGAAATAGAGTTCATTTTTAATTAAATTCAAATTGGAACCTAAATTCAAATCAAACGTGGATTGATGAAAACTACGACAATTCGATTTGGGTTCTTATTTTGTAATAAAAAAGGATAATCGGTGAAGAAGACAAATTTCTATTTTACACCTTCCCGGAGTTCAGTCTCCGGGGAATTTTGGTTTTTATAATCTCGTTGGCAATCATAAAAAGACAATTTTCTTTTAATATAGCTATTTGTGCAACTATTTTACGATTAAGAAGCAATTGCCTCTTGTATAGATTATATATTAAATTATTATAAATATAGTATGCTTTTTGATTCTCACGAATTACTACTGCATTTATTCGACTAATCCATAAACCGCGAAAATCTCTTTTTTTCCTATCTCTGTCCCGATGAGCCGAAACCAAAGATTTAATTTTCTGTTGAGGGATAGTTCGAGTAAGTCTTGAATGAGCCCCACGAAAGCTTGATGTAAATAAACGAATTTTTGTCCTCCGTTTCCGAGCTATATATCCTCGTTTAGTTCTGGTCATTGAATAAATGAAATGAGACTTTGGTGAATAACTATTTATTTTCAGTTATTCTTTCATTCTTCCTAGTATATTAATAACAAAAATGGATTCTTCCAATATATAAAAAAAAATTCCAATGGCTTTTGCTACTATAACCTTCCCAATCACAATTTTTTTCTAAGTATTTAACCCCGCAATAAGAATTTGTATTGATACTAGGTATCAAAAAACGTAATAAATGAAATAGGACATAGATAAAAAAAAGGTGGGTTCCGTCGTTTCTATGATTATTTTTTTTTAACGGTTAGGTCCTCTCTATACACCGGAGCCCCTTATTTAATCAATGTTATTGTTAACTTGTACAGTTCAAACTTTTTGGCTCTACCCATGAAATATCTAGTAATAGGTTTTTCACAAAGAAATCTAGCTATATAGTAACGGTATTTAAGTATGAAGATTAGCTGGATAGCTGACCCTCTTATTCCGTTCTTGCAAAATAAATTAAGAAGGGCATAATTTTTCTTTAATTGAAATAGTATTTTTTCCGCTTAATGGGTAACCATTTGTTACCGATGGAAAAGTCTTTCTCTCTCATCTTAAGTTGCAAATTGAGGTGATTGGGTTTGCACCAATCGAAACCATAAATTTTATATATGATATAAAAATGTATATATTATTAATTAATATATTTTTTTAATATATATATATTTTCAGTACTATATATTTTCAGTACCGATTGCCTATACTGAAAAAATTGGTTTTTCTTAGTATATGATCTGAACGAGTCGCACATACACCCTGGTACATGTTCCTCGACGCTGAGGACATCCCCGAAGAGCGGGGGATTTCGTGACATTTCGGATTGGCTGTCTTGTGTTTCTAATAAGTTGTTTCATAGTTGGCATGGTGAGTTGTATATATACATAATGAGCCGGTTTAGATCAATCCTAACCCGATAATTATAAATTAATTATATCCTATTAATTATTAATAGATTAATTAATAGAAATATTATATTAAATCAGGTAAGAGGGTGGTTAAGAAGATAAAATGAAATTTCAAATCTTGTTTTTTTTTGAAAAGAATCCTTGATGCTGATTTTTTATTCAACTGCTACAAGATCAACAATTCCGTGGGCTTGGGCTTCTGCTGCTGACATAAAAATATCCCTTTCCATATCTTCGGATACAACCCATAAAGGTTTGCTCGTTCTTTGTACATAAACCCTTGTGATAGTTTCACGCAGTTTCAGTAGTTCTTCCGCTTCCAAGATAAATTCTCCCGTTTGTGCCTCATAAAAAGAACTAGCGGGTTGGTGGATCATTACCCTGATTATATATATAAGTTAATAAGTGTTTTACTTATCATGATAAAGATTTTGATAAGGATTTCCGCTATATGTATTGGTCAAAATTTTCTTTATTCCCAAAACTAAGGATAAATACAAATAAGAAAATAAATGAGCAAAGATAAGATTCAATAACCGTACAAGCATTTTCTGTGTATTGATGCATACGGCTTTTCTACGTATGGAATTTCTTTTTTCCGTTTTATACTTCTTTTTTCTTCGATCGAAGAAAAAAGAAGTATAAAAAATCGACTAGGTTTTTTGGATCCAGATCCTTAAATGATAAACAATACAATAACCGACCTTCCTTTTTATTTTTTAATATTTTAAAAATACTATGATGGTTCCGTTGTTTTCTTATTTCGTTTTGTTTGTTATTCAGCAATCCGAAAGTTTCTTGTTTTTTAACATATGTTATTTTTTCTTTTAATTTAAATAAATATTGTTAAAAGTTTTTTGGTATGAAAACTAAAAACAAAAAAAAGTCTGTGACACTAAAATGAAAGTAAGTAGGTTCCTGATAGATCAGATAAAATCGTAAATACCTTCTTTTTCATACTACTCTTTCTATACATAATCAAATGGTTTAAAAAACAAAAATTTGCATATCGAATTCGAAGTACCATGCTATTATTACTAAAGTATTTTTATGGCGAAGGTATAGTCTTTATATATATATTTTCTCAAATAAAAGAATCATTGGCGCCAAGCGTGAGGGAATGCTAGACGTTTGGTAATTTCTCCTCCTGCTAAAATAAAAGATCCCATTGAAGCGGCTAATCCCATACATATTGTCTGTACATCCGGTTGTACAAATTGCATAGTATCAAAAATAGCTATTCCAGGTATTACCCACCCGCCTGGAGAATTTATAAACAGATACAAATCTTTGTTATCGTCCTCTATGCTGAGATATACCATAAGGCCAATAAGTTGATTCGATATTTCACTATCAACCTCTTGGCCTAAAAAAAGCAATCTTTCTCGATAAAGTCGATTGATTAGGATTAAATTTTATCCCTTAAGAGCCGTACATGCATCTTTTGATGCATACGGTTCATTAAAAATCATAAACAAAAAGGAATCAATGTGTCGATTTCAACCCATTTTCCCTTTTTATAATGAACTTTTGTAAACTTCTAACGAAAAAAATAATGTACTATAAATTTATTGAACAAATTTCTCATTGATCTATTGTTTTCATCGAGATCGAACCTCAATCACAATGTAATTTTCTTGTTTCTGAATGGACTTTTTCAATTCTTTTAGGTTTCTTTTCTACTCTGAGTAAAAAGATCTGCCCGATTTTGATTTGCACATATAGGACAAATACTACAATGTCATGATTTTTTGTCACGACTTTTCTCTTTTTTGAATTTCTTATTTCATGTTTTCTGTTTTATGTCAAATATATGATAGAGGTAGTAATCGTAGATATATTACTAATTGGTTTTTTTCTAAACAGAGCCTAGGTACTTTATTTTATTGGTCCAACCAAGACAACCATAAATTATTTTCTAAATTTAGAATAGTAATCTGAATACCCCCTACAAAAAACCAAAAAATGGATCTTCATTACAGTTCACGCTCCAAATTTGTTATGATTCAATCATTCTTTTTGAGGGTGAAAGAGAGGATATCTCGATCAGGGGAGAGAACGGGGAAATCCCATATGACCCAATATATCTGACAAGTCGCACTATATATCAACCCAAGATGCATCTTCTTCCCCAGGACTTCGAAAGGGTACTTTTGGAACACCAATGGGCATAAAACGGATAAAAAAATAAAATCATATATTTCACTTTAGTGTGGAAACGTTAGAACAGATTTATTGTGTTAAAAATAATTTGCTTTTTTTATATTTATTGTATTTTTTTATAAAAAAAAAGGGAAGACCAAATAAAGTATATTTGTTACGAATGGGTCCTGGGGGTGATAAACGAATATGTTTGCATTTACTTATTTAAATACTCATAGAGAAAATTGTCAACACCCTCGTCCCATTGCGTATTGTTACTTATCGGGTATAGAATAGATCTGCTTCTTTTTGTTCCTACAAATAGGATTATTCTACTATTACTAAAAAAAGATAAATTCTTTTTTTTTCAAGATAATCTACTGAAAGGTGAGGGTCCATAGTATATAGTTTTTTCCAGTGCAATAAAGTTACATAGTGTCTATTTTTTGTTATTATAAGAGGTATTTTCATGGGTTTACCTTGGTATCGTGTTCATACTGTTGTATTAAATGATCCAGGCCGTTTGCTTTCTGTCCATATAATGCATACAGCTCTGGTTGCTGGTTGGGCCGGTTCGATGGCTCTCTATGAATTAGCAGTTTTTGATCCCTCTGACCCAACGCTTGACCCAATGTGGAGACAAGGTATGTTCGTTATACCCTTCATGACTCGTTTAGGAATAACCAATTCGTGGGGCGGTTGGAATATCACAGGGGGAACTATAACGAATCCGGGTATTTGGAGTTATGAAGGTGTGGCCGGGGCACATATTGTGTTTTCGGGCTTGTGCTTTTTAGCGGCTATTTGGCATTGGGTCTATTGGGATCTAGAAATCTTTTGTGATGAACGTACCGGAAAACCTTCTTTAGATTTGCCCAAAATTTTCGGAATTCATTTATTTCTTGCAGGGTTGGCTTGTTTTGGTTTTGGCGCATTTCATGTAACAGGATTGTACGGTCCTGGAATATGGGTGTCTGATCCTTATGGACTAACTGGAAGAGTACAACCCGTAAATCCCGCATGGGGTGTGGAAGGTTTTGATCCTTTTGTTCCAGGGGGAATAGCTTCTCATCATATTGCAGCAGGAACACTGGGTATATTAGCGGGTCTTTTCCATCTTAGTGTGCGCCCACCCCAACGTCTATACAAAGGATTGCGTATGGGAAATATTGAAACTGTCCTTTCCAGCAGTATCGCTGCTGTCTTTTTTGCAGCTTTTGTTGTTGCTGGAACTATGTGGTATGGTTCAGCAACTACCCCGATTGAATTATTTGGTCCCACTCGTTATCAATGGGATCAGGGATATTTCCAGCAAGAAATATATCGAAGAGTTGGTGCCGGGCTAGCCGAAAATCAAAGTTTATCAGAAGCTTGGTCTAAAATTCCCGAAAAATTAGCTTTTTATGATTACATCGGCAATAATCCAGCAAAAGGGGGATTGTTTCGAGCAGGTTCAATGGACAATGGAGATGGAATAGCCGTCGGTTGGTTAGGACATCCCATCTTTAGAGATAAAGAGGGGTGTGAACTTTTTGTACGTCGTATGCCTACCTTTTTTGAAACATTTCCAGTTGTTTTGGTAGATGGAGACGGAATTGTTAGAGCCGATGTTCCTTTTCGAAGGGCAGAATCGAAATATAGTGTCGAACAAGTAGGTGTAACTGTTGAGTTCTATGGTGGCGAACTCAATGGAGTTAGTTATAGTGATCCCGCTACTGTGAAGAAATATGCTAGACGTGCCCAATTGGGTGAAATTTTTGAATTAGATCGTGCTACTTTGAAATCGGATGGTGTTTTTCGTAGCAGTCCAAGGGGTTGGTTTACTTTTGGACATGCTTCATTTGCTTTGCTATTCTTTTTCGGGCACATTTGGCATGGTGCTAGAACCTTGTTCAGAGATGTTTTTGCTGGTATTGACCCAGATTTGGATGCTCAAGTAGAATTTGGAGCATTCCAAAAACTTGGAGATCCAACTACAAGAAGACAGGTAGTCTGATAGAACATTATTTTGTTCCTTTTCGACTTTTTTTTGCTTTTGTTATGATTTGAATTTGACATAGAGAACTAGATAAATCTTGATTTGAATCATTGCACTTTGTTTTACTCTTGTTCTTTTTTTTTATCTTTATCCGGGAGATGAGTCCCAATAAAAAATAAACAGGTATGAAAGCTATAATTGTAAACCACGATCAAATCTATGGAAGCATTGGTTTATACATTCCTCTTAGTCTCGACTTTAGGAATCATTTTTTTCGCTATCTTTTTTAGAGAACCCCCTAAAGTTCCAACTAAAAAGATGAAATAATTTTTAATTATCTCAATTGAAGTAATGAGCCCCCAATAATGGGGGCTCATTACTTCAACTAGTCCCCATGTTCTTCGAATGGATCTCTTAGTTGTTGAGAGGGTTGCCCAAAAGCAGTATATAAGGCATACCCAGTAAAACTTACAAGTAAACCAGATATAAAGATGGCAACTAGGGTTGCTGTTTCCATTATTATAATTCTAAAATTTCAAGACCACAATAATAGATCTATAGGATAAGATCCTTTATTTACATCGGAATGGTATACAAAGTCAACAGATCTCAATGAATAAAAAATAGGATTTATGGCTACACAAACCGTTGAGGATAGTTCTAGATCTGGTCCAAGACGAACTGTTGTAGGGGATTTATTGAAACCATTAAATTCGGAATATGGTAAAGTAGCTCCGGGGTGGGGAACTACTCCTTTAATGGGTGTAGCAATGGCTCTATTTGCGGTATTTCTATCTATTATTTTGGAGATTTATAATTCGTCCGTTTTACTGGATGGAATTTCTATGAATTAGATTTACAAGAATCAAGTAACTAGCTTTTTTAATAGGAAGTAAAGTTAAGCATTTAGATTTTTTATTGTTAGCCCATTCTATTTTGATTTGGTAGTTCGATTGTGAAATTTTTTGTTTCTTTCTGTTTTTCCGGAATATGAGTGTGTGACTTGTTATAATTGATCCTATTGATAGTACAGAACATAAAATGGATCTGTCATCTTGATATAGATGGTTTTATCCCGTCAGATATTTATTATAGTATCTGGAGCACGGAATATAGAAAATAGATTCGAAAATATTAGAACTATGATTCATACTAAATATTTAGATCTCGCAACCGGACTTAAACAAACTTTTCAAAGAGTTCTAAGAATAAATTGAAAAAATTTGAAAGAATTCAAATTTCCAGTGCTTATCTTTATTTTGATCAAAGAACAAACGTTTTTTTGGATTTTTTCATTCGATCTATTCATTGAATAAGTGATGATCCAGTAGTTCTTACTCAGGGAATTTTTGGACTTCGATTAAAGGTTTTTTTTTGAATCATCGTGATTATGGTATGAATCTGATGTTTTTTTTTAATTGATTCATATGGTCTTAACAAGAGAATTCCTATCAATAATAATAAAGAAGACAGCAATAAAATCACATTCCACACAAATAATAAAAATGAAGTAAATAATAGAATATTCAAGAGGCCCGTAAAGATCGAGATAAAGACAAGTGAGCCGACTTGAGATTTTGACATTATAACCATAAAGAATAGCTTTCCGATTTCTATTTTTTCGTATCTTCAGAGAAGGAAGATTGTAATAATAGGACTAAGTTAAGAAGTTTCAAACTTTCTATTACACATATCTGTTTTCGTTACAACCAGTATTGGGGTATTTTGTTTGAGCCGTACGAGATGAAATTCTCATATACGGTTCTCAGGGGGGTCCCTTAGTTTACCTATCTCAATAAAGTCTATGATTGGTTCGAAGAACGTCTTGAGATTCAGGCGATTGCCGATGATATAACCAGTAAATACGTTCCTCCCCATGTGAACATATTTTATTGTTTAGGAGGAATTACACTTACTTGTTTTTTAGTCCAAGTAGCGACTGGGTTTGCTATGACTTTTTATTATCGTCCGACTGTTACTGAAGCTTTTACTTCTGTTCAATATATAATGACTGAAGCTAACTTTGGATGGTTAATACGATCAGTTCATCGATGGTCGGCAAGTATGATGGTCTTAATGATGATCCTGCACGTATTTCGCGTGTATCTCACAGGTGGTTTTAAAAAACCTCGGGAATTAACTTGGGTTACGGGTGTAGTTTTAGCTGTATTGACCGCATCTTTTGGTGTAACTGGTTATTCCTTACCTTGGGACCAAATTGGTTATTGGGCAGTAAAAATTGTAACAGGCGTACCCGAAGCTATTCCTGTAATAGGATCATCTTTGGTAGAGTTATTACGTGGAAGTGCTAGTGTGGGACAATCTACCTTGACTCGTTTTTATAGTTTGCATACTTTTGTATTACCTCTTCTTACTGCCGTATTTATGTTAATGCACTTTCCAATGATACGTAAGCAAGGCATTTCTGGTCCTTTATAACGAATATAGATTATAGATATTTGTAATCAATCATTTATTCTTTTATTTGGGGGAGGAATATATTTCATTGCTACAAATATGGATTATTTAAAAGAATAAGACATGTATTTGGATATTTCCCTTCAACTTGACAAAACAAAATTGGAT